GCTAGTCATACCGTTTGATTATATTGACAATTTTAGAAAACTGATCATACTATGATCATAGTATGATGGTGGTTGAGCAAGTATGCCCCCATCGTCTAGTGGTTCAGGACATCTCTCTTTCAAGGAGGCAGCGGGGATTCGACTTCCCCTGGGGGTAGGGTACTACGAAAGGAAGTTGATCATGGATTATCCATACAGTTAGAATCGATTCTTCCTGGGTCGATGCCCGAGCGGTTAATGGGGACGGACTGTAAATTCGTTGGCAATATGTCTACGCTGGTTCAAATCCAGCTCGGCCCAAAAATTCGCTGTCTACATATTTTTTCTTTATTTCTTGTGTCTAGTTACTTTTTTGTTTCCATAAAAAATTCCGATCTTGATCTTGCTAAGGATCCCGATATGGATCCTTTAAATATAAACTTTAATGAACAGAGTCGAGAAAATAATCTATAATCGAATAATGCAACGATTACCAGTAATCCGCCTTGCTATCACTAAAGTGATATCCATATAGATATCCATATATCACTTGGGACTTTCTTTGTTACAAAACACTAATTTGAATAGAAAATTGAAATAATTAAAATGAAATCATAAGAAGGAATGTGTTGGTCTACCCACTTGATTTCCATGGGATTGTAGTTCAATTGGTCAGAGCACCGCCCTGTCAAGGCGGAAGCTGCGGGTTCGAGCCCCGTCAGTCCCGGCGGATTCAATAAAAAAAAGACATAAGCTCCCCTTTTTGTTTCTTCGAAAGGGGGTCGGTTTCGTTTATCTTTTTCTTTTATTTTTCGTTTTTCATCAAGCAAAATAAAGGGGTATTTCTATGATTTTAACTAGCACCCATTGATGGTAGAGAGACATATGTAAATTAGTATACTTATAATTATTGAGAGCATTCAACACTTCAAGAAAGAACTAATGTACAGGGTTTCTGCTTTTTGTCAATTAATTAATCTCCCATTAAATCGGGTAGGAAAATGGGATGGGATGAGATATCGTATAATACGTTTGCCAAGAGTACCTATATATACTTGTCTTTCTATGAAGTAAAAATAGTTGGAATCCAACCAAGGAAAGAGGATATTTAAAAAATCAAAATAAAATGAGTCTTCGCTAATTAATATGCTCTTTTTAAAGATTAGAGTCGATGTCGAAGAAAAAACTCGTAAGAAAATTGAAATAATTCATTTTTTTGGAATATTTTCGTTTTTTTACTGGGACTCGTTTTTATCACATTCCCTTTCTTTGTTTTCGAAAAAGATGATAGCCCCTTAAAAATTTTCAAAAATTTCAAATTGAACCTCGTACTTGATTTTATTTCTATTGTTTATTTAAGGTTCTTTAGAAACTTTTTTGATAAACAATCGAAGTAGAAAAGGTTTTTTTATGATACTTTATCAGATGATTGTACAAGTAAAGTACTAGGTTGTCGAAAAGAAAGCGGGGAAAAGGAATCATAAATAAATATTTTTTTATTGGATCAGCAATCTCATTATGTATTCGGTGTGGATAAAAGATCTTCCTATGTTATACTATTAAATTCTTGACGATGAATCGATTTTATAGCTCCGATATTGTTATTCATGATATTTATTTCATTCGATATCATCAAATCTAATTCATCTGAGTGAGTTTACAAGCGAAAGATTTTTCATCTCTATGGGATTAAATCCCGAGATATTCCAAAGAAAAAAAATAAATAATAAACCATTAAATTATGGAAGTAAATATTCTTGCATTTATTGCTACTGCACTCTTCATTCTCGTTCCTACTGCTTTTTTGCTTATAATTTACGTAAAAACGGTTAGTCAAAATAATTAATTTGACTACAATTTTACGATCAATGAAAAAAGGGGATTTCAATTTCTCTTTCTTAAATGAAAGGAATGCATTAGACTCAGCAGTAGTATAGTAGGGCCCGCTAGTATGGTAGAAAGAGATCTCTTTCTACCATACTAGCCATTATGGTTATTGTAATGTATAAATATACAAGTGCAATTTCTTAATATATCTTAATATAAATTTCTTAATATATCTTAATATAAAGGAATCCACCTATATCTCTCTTTTTCTTTAGAAATGTCAATATAAATTAAATAGAATATGAAATGTATGTACATACGTTCTCAATTTCATTTGTTTGTTTGATCCATTTAATACAGATAATCCGAATTCGATGGAAACTTCTTCAGATTTCGAAAAGGGGTTACCCCATGAATGGTTAACGGTGTAAACCCTGATATAAAAATAGAAAATGAGTCAATAAAAAAAAATCTTCAAAAAAATTGCCGACCGGTCTAGAAAACTCAAAAAATTGATACAGGTTGATAGAGTTTGATTATTACCGCAATTAGGAGTACTTCTAAAGTCCACTTCTTCCCCACACTACGAGAGAGAGGGAAAATGTAAAAACTACCATTAAACCAGCCCATGCAAGACTTACTATATCCATGTGAATTCTGTCCCCTATTTCTATGAATATGAAGAAACTATTCCATTATTGTTCACTAATAATAGTGAAATCACTGGTGCAGAGTCAAAAAAAGAGAGAGGTATTTGGTCACCATTGATGAACTACTCCAAAACACTTATCTTATAATGAGTTATTCTTATTATAGAATTTCTAGTAGAATCGACAAGATGTAAAGTAAACGGACACTTTTTTAAAGTATCCAAGGAATCTGACTCACATGTGGAAAGAATAATCCTTTTTCTTTTTATTTTTTTATCATTTTTTAGTTTTGGGAGTAAAACGAAAGGCAATTCTTCATCTAATCTAATATTGATTGAATGTCTGAGCATTCCGAGACTTTCATGAGTCTGTATCCAAAGTATCTTGGGTCTCTAAAACTATTAATGTAATTCCCTCTCTGGCTATCCAATCTAATTGAAGACTCATACGGATTTCCCTCCACTACTTTAAGTTTTCCTTGAATCTGATAGGCAAAACTTTAGGTTAAAGAATAGAACCTGGAGAGCCAGGGGCTTAGAATCACGAAAAGAAAGTATCAAGAGTCTTTTCCTACGTTTGTTATATGTTATAATAGGGGATTTCAAGTCTGTTGTTGAGGCGGCACCCGGATTTGAACTGGGGAAAAAGGATTTGCAGTCCCCCGCCTTACCACTCGGCCATGCCGCCAAAACGATCGAAACTAGATTCCACTTTTCTCTTTTTTTTTCAACTCCGAAAAAACAGATAGATTTTCAGTCACAAAATATAGAATTCAGTACAAATCAGAACCATTAACTATTGACTGTAAATTTAATGACTGTAAATTTAACTGTAAATTCATGACCATTTTTGCATTCAAATCTAAATTTTTTTATTTCTAATTTTATTTCTAATAATATAAGAAAATCATTAGAAATGGATTTCTAACCAATCTATTCTATATTGAGTTTTTTCAATTAAAAAGAAATCTTCTTCAATTATAACAGTAATAATGAGTATATGTAAACCCCAGAATCAGAACATACGTTATGTTGTGTGATAGAGCTATAGCTCTATAATGGGGTATTTTATCTCAGGGATGTTTTTGAGGAGTAATTAGAAATAAATTTTTGTATTTCAATTTGTCATTGAATACATTGAAGAGAAATTTGAATTTTTGATAGAGTCCAGCTTGTGCTGTCCCAAATAGAACTGTAACACAATAAAAGAAGAAAAAGAGACATATATATATCTGTGCATTCTTTTTTATGTTAATAATAAACAAAATTAATAAAAAAAAAACAAAAGTTTTCTTACCTACTTCAATTCAATGATATTGATATTCTAAATATTCTATTCAAAATAGGTAAAAATCAATCTCTTTTCTGCAAATATTTTTTTGAACAATGAAATACAAATACATGAAAAAGTAAAGTGGTTCAAAAAAAGTTTTCTATTTATTATATGTTTATCTGCTCGAACAGATCCAATCATGAATACATTTTTTAATGGTATGCAATCGAATTGGAATATGTAATATCATAGGTGAAAATGAAATTACTTTTTTCTAGTCTTTACAAAACTCCATAAGTTCCTGTGGTATTTCTCAATTCTGTTCCATTTTGATCTCTTTTTTATAAAAAATGCCAATTGAATCTAGTCTCCGTTCATACGTATTTCATACATTCCATATATCTTGGAGTTGGATAAAATTTCATGTGATTCAGTAAACAGAATAGAAATTCCATTATTGCTAGATCGAATTCTATGGATATGATTCGGTGAAGAATGAGAGATGGGATGGTATTTTTTTCAATAAACGGATAAATGGGAAATTCAAAAAAGATGCTTGGGGATGGAAAAGAGGGAACATCTACAATACCCGGATTTAATCAGATACAATTTGAAGGTTTTTATCGGTTTATTGATCAGGGTTTAATAGAAGAACTTTCTAAATTTCCAAAAATTGAAGATATAGATCACGAAATTGAATTTCAATTATTTGTGGAAACATATCAACTGGTAGAACCTCTGATAAAAGAACGAGATGCTGTCTATGAATCACTTACATATGCTTCTGAATTATATGTATCCGCGGGATTAATTTGGAAAACCAGTAGGAATATGCAAGAACAAAGAATTTTTATTGGAAACATTCCTTTAATGAATTCCCTTGGAACTTCTATAGTAAACGGAATATACAGAATTGTGATCAATCAAATATTACAAAGTCCTGGTATCTATTACCAGTCAGAATTGGATCATAATGGGATTTCGGTCTATACCGGCACCATAATATCAGATTGGGGAGGCCGGTTAGAATTAGAGATTGATAAAAAAGCAAGAATATGGGCTCGTGTGAGTAGGAAACAGAAAATATCTATTCTAGTTCTATCATCAGCTATGGGTTCGAATCTAAGAGAAATTCTAGAGAATGTTTGCTACCCTGAAATTTTCTTATCTTTCTTGACCGATAAGGAGAAAAAAAAAATTGGGTCAAAAGAAAATGCTATTTTGGAGTTTTATCAACAATTTTCTTGTGTAGGTGGGGATCCAATATTTTCT